CGGCTTGCTTCTCCCCTACCATTTAGCGTTCTGGGCCCCTGAAAAAAAAGAAAGAAGATAAATTGGGCCATGTTTCCCGGGAGAGGCCGCCTTCTCTCAGGCCAGCAGTCGACTAGAAGTAGAAGACTGCTCTATGACGGGCTTCCCTATTTCCTGGGCTCTACCCGCTCGTCTACGCTCCGACCTAATAATTGAAAAACGATGTTTCCAGCCGATTTAAAACTTGTCGTCAAAAAAAAGGCAATCAATTATAATAAAAAAAAAAAATGGAATAGTGAATCAAGATCTAGATGGATCCCTATCTTTATCTCTACCCACGGAGATACCTATCTATATGGATAGAAATCTATCTATGAATCGATCTAGACTATCCTCTATCCGGATAGATATGCCCCTATGAGCGACTACGCCGATCTTTATATGTTTTGGCCATGTCCGTTTCCGCTCCGAAGAGGAAGGTTTAGATCTTTCAATCTTATGTCGTGAGGGATGTGACCTATGTTAGGTCCATAAGATACCACAGCTTTTGGTGTTCTATGATTCACCTCCGAATAATGAGTAGGTAGTTCAATCCTTTTGATTCTTCTCTTCATAGTAAACTTATGGGGGGATGCGGAGCAATAGGTCGAATTACTATATAAAGAAGAGTTGTCAACTATAGGACTTCTTGTTCGAGTAGGAAGATTTCGGTTTTTCTCGTTCCTTCTCTTCGATAAGAATAGGGATTTGAAATGATACAAATTCCTCTTCATTCTGTTGTGCTCAGCGAAGGAACTGCCTAAGCATACTTTTTCGGATCCAAACCTCTTTGTTCTTTCTAAGTTTTCTTCTTGCATAGAAGAACCCAACTGTTGCAAAAACGGGGATTTTAGTAGTAGACGGCATCTCCTCTGAGTTTTGAGTAGGTGGAACCATTCTGTTTTTGTTCTTCTCCACATTCTTACCGGCCGGAATTTGCCTATGATTTTTTCAACTGATATTTCGATATAGAAAGATCTCCTTATTTCTTCACCACGGATTCTCGCGTCATTTTCTTGAAAAAATATTAGATCAGCGTGGGACACTTTTAAATGAGTAATGCTTACCATTCCATTATTCACACAAACCCTTCGATGACTTATCGGCTGCCTTGCTTGAGGAATAGTTTCACAAAAATGGAGACGAACCGGAATAACGTCCGATCTTGTTTCTGGATTGAGTGGAAAAGGGATATATGAAGTTCGCTCTGTTCCTCTGTGCATCTCTGTGATGGGTAAATCCCCATGAAAAAGGGGCAACTTTCGTGTAGTTTGTGATTGGATGTAACTGTTAAGATTTTTTCTCGGATAAATCTTTCTCTTAATAGATCTCTTCTTGTTCCTCAATCTTCGGAGAATGCGGCGTTGTATTATTGTAAGTTCTCTGTTCCGAACATTTCCTGAAAGTAGACGACAAGTTTTAAATCTTAATGCAGGCATATTTCGTTGAATCAGTCTTTTTCGCTACATCGGGGCTATGGGAGTCGAACCCAATTTTTCCACGACGAATCAATTGATTTAATATGGGCATCACTCTTTCCTTTGTCCTTCCCCCACCCTATCACTAGTGATGACTCCCGATCCGAAGGGCACCCAGACTCATGCTGCCTGCCAACGACAACAGGTACTAACGGGTTATGTAACCGAGTTCTCGTCCCCATCCCCTGCTCGCTCGCTGAGCATTCGAGATTTTAAATCCCAAAAAGTGGCGGATTGTATTCCCGAACGGGTTAGGTCCTCGAGACGAGCATACAACTCCTTTAAGGAGGGTTCCCCCGTCCCAGTCGTTTTGGATTCCGACGTGGGAAATGGTTCCAAGAGGACTCCCTCCTCAAACGACCTCAAGGAGGAGTTGGATTCCGAATGGACAATTATTTCGCTTCCACTATGATTTACCATATTTGTCACATTGGAACCCCCTTCCGCATCGAGGAGGGCTCTAAAAACGAAAGTCATAGAAAAGAGAATCACCCCCGAGCACCCTCCCTTTACTAGCAGTAAAGAGAGAGATCGAGAAAGGATCCCCTTTAAGAAGAAGGTATGAACCCAGTCGTCCTGTCCGAGCCATACTCCAATAAAATAAAGGAGTATGCTTAGGCAAATAAATATAAATGTTCCTAGATGCCTAGGCATACATTTACGACTAAAGATAATAAAGCCTATAAAACAAAGAGCTACTATCATTTCTTCATTATAGATTGAGATCTTCTTCGAACTTAACGCACAAATAGATGGAATTGCAGCAAATAGCATCTTTCTAGTCGTGGAAGATATAGGTTGTTTAAGAAGAGAGAATCGTTGGTTCCTTATAGTCATGAGTATAAGGCACTGAAGAAAGAGCGAACTAACTAAGCCCCCTCTGAGCAGGGGGTTTCGAAGAAGAAAAAAAGATTCCGGGATGGTCCAATCGGGTGAACCAATTCTTATCCTTCCCCTCTCACCGCGCAGAGACGAAAGGGAATCGGTCAGACCTCGCGCAAACCCTTGCTCAAAGAGTCCGCCAAGGGGATATTGTAACGCGAGATGATCTTTTTCTACTAGTAGATCAATTACAAAGCCCTGCTAGTGAATTCTATCTCCAAGCCTTGACTCTTCTTTTAACCGGGCTCACACAAGTAAGTGAAGGACCCCCTTTGGCCTTTCTGAAGTGTGGCCCGGGGATAAGGAATCAATAATTCGAATAGAGAATAGACGGTTTACGAGTTCCATCCTTAGAACGTGTGATCATGGCATCTGACTCGGGAAATGACTTAATCAATAGAGATAAATCTGTCCTTTTAGCAGCCTTTTTTTATCTACGATACCAGCATCCACTTCTTCAACTCGAGCAATCACATCCTTCAACGGCAGCTGAAATAGCAGGGGATCTTGCTAACTGTGCTTATTCTGCTTCCTATAAAAGAGAATCTCTCTGTCAACAAAAGCGCTTGGTCACATTCATTCAACCATCAACCATTTCACCGCTCCTACCTTCTTTCTTTTCGTGTAGTGGGACTCCTTCTTCGTCAGTCAGAGACAGCTGCAGATAAGAGAATCGCTAATGGTTCTCTTATACGAAACTTTATTTACCCCGGGGTTCCTTCCCTCGCTTAATCGGAATCTCACTCACTCTTTAGTTTCAATGCTAAATGGGAGCCTAGTTCAATGGCAGCTTTCTTCCTAAACAGGAGAGTTCGAAGGCCCTTCTCTGCGGATTCGTCCTAAGATAAGGAAGAGCTTAACCACACCAAAGCTAATTCAACTTCCGGAGCAGTCGAAAGAGGAAACAGATTCAACAAGAGACAAGGCTGGTAATGACGATCCTCCAACTGCGGTTACGACGACAGTGGCAAGAGCTTCTTCTTTGCTTACATCTTATCTTTCCGTGACTTCTTGCATCTCGAAAAATAATATTCTAAAAGGCTAGCTCCACCTCTCGGCTTCTGAAACAATCCTTGTGAAAAAGAAAAAGATAGTAGCACAGGGCCTTCTCTCCATCTCAGAAGAAAAGTAGAATTTCGTGCGGGTATGAAAGAAAGATAGCTATTAAAAAGCATCTTCCTTCCCCTGCTCTGAACAGCGGCAACAACCAGTGATGGCATACTCTTATTATAAGAAAGAAGCATCTCCGAGCTAACTGCAATTGATTCTATAGCAGCAGATCTCGCGGTTATGCCGCATCAAGAGCAAAGCGAGAAGAGCTGACTCGTGAACATGAACAATCGCTTATTTCACAGCTGGTTCAACTTGAGCTTCGGATCAAAGAACTATCTTCCCACCAAGGGCCGTTCCCTAAAGAATGTCTTTCCCTGGGGCTTGTCTCTCATGAGTATAAGGCACTGAAGAAAGAGCGAACTAACTAAGCCCCCTCTGAGCAGGGGGTTTCTTTCTCCTTATCTACTAGAACTTTAGGAAAGCTTGGAAGCTACTTGCAGTGAATGAAGGAATGCGGCCGTAAGCTCATTGGTTTAAGAGCTACTCCGCTTCTCGCTAACAGCCCTATTCGCTTAGCTCGGGTATTCCCATTGCTTCAGGTATTTGATTACCAAACCAACCGTTGCCACACATCTAGCTACAAAGAAAGACAAAATACATTTATTGGTTTACGCACCTTCTGTCATTTCACTTCACTACCAGCGCAGTCCAATTCTCTTTCTCTATCTCCGAATTCTCTGTTTCACTCACCACCTACCTATCTTTCGAGCATACCTTTCTCCTTTCAACCAATGCCATTCACACCATACCCAGCCCAAAAGACTCTCCAGCCCCTTGGAACAATCCATCCAAGTTCAAACCCTTTCCGCTCTTCCAAACCTTTACAAACAGAGAAAGATAACTTTGGCTCAGAAGTGCTTTAAAAGAGTTGTAACAGGGGCTTCGTGGATGAATACCGCATACGCTCTTAAAGTCGCTTAAATGCTCTTATTTTGCATAAGGTGAATTTACCTTTCTTTCAGAACGCTCATATACTCCGCGACCCAGAGGCATCTAACCAAGAAGAACGAGATGAATTGCTTGCTAACGTAATGACTGCTCACTACGTGATAGACTGATTCTATTTATTCTATTATAGCTAAAGCAGCAAGCGCAGAACGCAAACAGTTGCACTTCCCGAGTATTCAACTGGTTGTACCGTTAACAGCACTTGACCGTTCATGTCCCACTCTCTATCTGTAAGCAAGTTCTTCAATAACCTTTGACATATTAGTGATACTTGGATGTACCGTTGTACAGAACGCTATAACCTCATTCTAAAGGTTGTAAAGAAGTCATTCTGGATAGTCACTAAAGAGTTATTAGTACAACTTCGAATGGAAAGGATAGTCATTAATAGTCTTGTTGGATGAAAGGTAACAACAAGATTGACATGTCTTCATGAGTGTCTTACGGTCTAGTCATTCTTTCTATGTGGATAGTCACTAAGTACGCTATATAAAGAATAGATAGTTGGTTAGTGCGGTACAACCAATGCAGTATAAGCTGTTAATAGGCTCTATATAGTAC